TAATTTCTTGGCGGGGTTATTGGCAGGAATTGATTGAAACTTTAGCTTGGGCTCATGAACGCACACCTTTAGCTAATTTGATTCGATGGAGAGATAAACCGGTCGCTCTTTCTATTGTACAAGCGAGATTAGTTGGATTAGCCCACTTTTCTGTCGGTTATATATTTACTTATGCAGCTTTCTTGATTGCCTCTACATCGGGCAAGTTTGGTTAATTCTTTATTTAAATTTTAGGGGTGTATCCACGAGAATATCATTTCTTTCAATGGAGAGGGATCTACCTTCTTATATTTCTACATCTAGGATCTGACTTGTATCATTGATACTAATAGGAATTGAACCATTATGGCAAGAAAAAGTTTGATTCAGAGGGAGAAGAAGAGACAAAAATTGGAAAAAAAATATCATTTGATTCGTCGATCCTCAAAAAAAGAAATAAGCAAAGTTTCGTCGTTGAGCGAGAAATGGGAATTTCATGGAAAGTTACAATCTCCACCACGTAATAGTGCACCTACACGCCTTCACCGACGTTGTTTTTCGACCGGAAGACCGAGAGCTAACTATCGAGACTTTGGGTTATCCGGACACGTACTTCGCGAAATGGTTCATGCATGTTTGTTGCCCGGGGCAACAAGATCAAGTTGGTAAGGATTAAAATGTCCTTTCATTTTTATATTAATTTCTATGATCATAGATCGTAGAGGTCCTCTTTACCATTCTGTATAAATGGGCTATTCTATTTGTACAGATATGGTAGAGGGGCGCATTCAATCTCTGTTTGTCCATTAATTCTCAATTCGTCTCTTCATCGCGGGGTAGAGCAGCGTGGTAGCTCGCAAGGCTCATAACCTTGAGGTCACGGGTTCAAATCCCGTCTCCGCAACATTTTTTCGACAAAAAAATAGAATTAAAGAATAATTAATTACCTTTTTTCTTTGGGGTGGGAGGAGAAGAAAGGGAAGAGTAGAACCACTATACTATTGCGGTCAACTATACTTAGTATAGTTCACTTAATGGTATAGTTCACTTAATGCTTTATCTATTAATCTATTAAATAAAATAGATTGAATTTAATATCTTTACCGATTATCCTTATCCTGGGCGGATAGCGGGAATCGAACCCGCATCTTCTCCTTGGCAAAGAGAAATTTTACCATTCGACCATATCCGCATTATCATTATATATAATTATATATATATCTATATAATTTAGATAATTTTTATTTCAAAATGTCTTATAATACATACCTAATAACAATACATACTTAATAACATAAGTAAATATAAATATGTATTTAGTATATTTTTTATTTCCATTTTATTATTTTCCATTTTTACATATTTTTACAATACAAATACACAAAAGTTTGTCCCCTCCCTCTACTTTTAATTTTTCTAATTTTTTCTTTTTCGTTATTTGCATTTTGGGGACTTATATTGAATTTTAATGTGTCTCACAACCTGAAGGAATTCGGAGGGAGGGGTCATTTCATTTTTGGATCTAGAACGAAGAGGTTCAAGAGATGAGAGAATTAAGGATACCCACCAGAAAGACTAATCCAATCCATAATGATGTACCAGAAAATACAACATTTTTGTTACCCGACCAACCCTCAGGAGAAGCAAATACAACAGGTACACTAATCAGTAAGATTAATGAAGTAGCAATTAATGCAAAAACAGCCAACTGGAAAGCAATAGTCATGTTTCTAATCCTCCAATCTACCAACAAAAGAAGCTTATATATACCATTTGATCTCTTTATCATTATCAGCCAAAAAAAATGCATCATGGAAAGATTTTACCATGAATCTTTCATTGATTCCATATGACTTATTACCACCCCTTGTCGCTTTATTCGGGCACGGAATCGAGGGTCGTTTTTTTTTTTTTTACTTTACAAAACAAGGGGCATGCTTGATGTATCATGCATCTGTATTATATATATACATATAGACAAATAGATAGACCTATAGATTCACACCCGATATCTTTCTATAGCCTGATATCTTTCTATAGATAGTAATGGTATCGACTCATATGTCCATGCTCGCGTTCTATATGGGTGGAATAAAAATCAAATATAGGATAAAAAGAAAATAGAAATTTTCTTTTGGAGAGATGGCCGAGTGGTTGATAGCCCCGGTCTTGAAAACCGGTATAGTTCGAAACAAAGAACTATCGAGGGTTCGAATCCCTCTCTCTCCTTTTACTCGGTGAATAGATTTGTTGCGTTTCTTTTTTTTTTTTTTATTAATTTTGTCGGGTTGAGTAGCATAAAAGGAAATGGCTCGGCTATCCCGTTTAGCCGAGCCAGAAAAAAATCGATTAGAAGAGAGAAATGAGTTGAAAAGAAAGGAAGAAGGAATACTTTTTAAATAGGACCTCATCCACCGTACATATTAGGTTTGGTGGAATCAATTTGATTCCTACATTGGATCTCTATCTCAGTTAAGAGGAGTCATGGAAAGAACAGGTTCAAAATCACGATCAATTCCTT